GTCCTAGTAGCTTATACCCAAAGCATAACACTGAAGATGTTAAGATGGATGTAATCACATCCCAAGGACAAAAGACTTAGTCCTAACCTTACCGTTAATTCTTGCTAGAAATATACATGCAAGTATCCGCACCCCAGTGTAAATACCCTCAACATCTCACCAACAGATAACAGGAGTAGGTATCAGGCACGCATCTACAACCACCGCAGCCCAAAACACCTTGCCTTGCCACACCCCCACGGGATTTCAGCAGTAATTAACATTAAGCAATGAGTGAAAACTCGACTTAGCCATAGCAATAATCTTTAGGGTTGGTAAACCTTGTGCCAGCCACCGCGGTCATACAAGGAACCCAAATTAACTCTACACGGCGTAAAGAGTGGTCTTTTATTATCATCCTAACTAAGATTGAAGTGTTACTAAGCCGTTATAAGCACTAGACACATCTAACATCCTCCCCAAAAGCGATCTTAGCCCTACGACCAATCAAACTCCACGAAAGCCAGGACACAAACTGGGATTAGATACCCCACTATGCCTTGCCATAAATCTCGATGTTCACTTACCCAAACATCCGCCCGAGAACTACGAGCACAAACGCTTAAAACTCTAAGGACTTGGCGGTGCTCCAAACCCTCCTAGAGGAGCCTGTTCTATAATCGATAACCCACGTTACACCCAACCACCTTTTGCCACAAACAGCCTATATACCGCCGTCCCCAGCTCACCCCAAAACTGAAGGCCTAGAAGTGAGCACAATAGCCCCCTACGCTAAAAAGACAGGTCGAGGTATAGCCTATAAGGTGGTAGAAATGGGCTACATTTTCTACTATAGAAAACTACACGACAAGGAGTGTGAAACCACTCCTAAAAGGCGGATTTAGCAGTAAAGCAGGACTATAATGCCTCCTTAAAATCGGCCCTGGAGCACGTACATACCGCCCGTCACCCTCCTCATAAGCTGTCAACTATTTACATTACTTAATCTGCCACTAAGCTAAAGACGAGGTAAGTCGTAACAAGGTAAGTGTACCGGAAGGTGCACTTAGTCTACCAAGACGTAGCTATAACAACAAAGCATTCAGCTTACACCTGAAAGATATCTGCTATCTACCAGATCGTCTTGATTAGCCTAACTCTAGCCCCACCTCATAATCAAAACAAACCTCTTCTACCTTCATAAATAAAACATTCTCACCAACCTAGTATAGGCGATAGAAAAGTACCCCCGGCGCTATAGAGATTACGTACCGTAAGGGAAAGATGAAATAACAATGATAAACCAAGCAACAAGCAGCAAAGCTAAATCCTTGTACCTCTTGCATCATGATTTAGCAAGCACAACCAAGCGAAATGATACTTTAAGTTTGCCTTCCCGAAACCTAAGCGAGCTACCTCCAAGCAGCTATATTTTGAGCAAACCCGTCTCTGTTGCAAAAGAGTGGGAAGACTTGTTGGTAGAGGTGAAAAGCCAACCGAGCTAGGTGATAGCTGGTTACCTGCAAAACGAATCTAAGTTCTCCCTTAATTCTCCTACAAGGACACAATAACTTGTTAAACCCACATGAGACAAATTAAGGATTACCCAAAGGAGGTACAGCTCCTTTTAAAAAGAATACACTCTCTTCTAGCGGATAAGCCCCCCTTAAACAAACTGTGGGCCCTTAAGCAGCCACCAACAAAGAATGCGTCAAAGCTCAAACCCAAAAAATCCAAAAACTATGCGATTCCCTTACCCATAGCAGGTCAACCTATACACAATAGGAGAACACATGCTAAAATGAGTAACTCGGACTACCCCTCTTCGGCGCAGACTTACATCCCCCCATTATTAACGGCCTCCAAAAATGCTAACCAACCCTAACAAGACCCAGCATTCCAATCAACCCCGTTAACCCAACACCACGGAGCGCCCAAAAAAGAAACGATTAAAATCTATAGAAGGAACTAGGCAAACACAAGGCCCGACTGTTTACCAAAAACATAGCCTTCAGCAAAACAAGTATTGAAGGTGACGCCTGCCCAGTGACAATACGTTCAACGGCCGCGGTATCCTAACCGTGCAAAGGTAGCGCAATCAATTGTCTCATAAATCGGGACTTGTATGAATGGCTCAACGAGGTCTTAACTGTCTCCTATAGATAATCAGTGAAATTGATCTCCCTGTGCAAAAGCAGGAATAATCCCATAAGACGAGAAGACCCTGTGGAACTTAAAAATCAGCAACCACCCCATAAAAATCCTCCCCTACTGGACATCCCTACCCTTGGGACCACACTGGCTTGCATTTTTCGGTTGGGGCGACCTTGGAGCACAACGAACCCTCCAAAGATAAGACCACCCCTCTTAACCAAGAACAACCAATCAACGTGCTAACAGTTACCAGACCCAATATAATTGATTAATGGACCAAGCTACCCCAGGGATAACAGCGCAATCTCCTCCAAGAGCCCCCATCGACGAGGAGGTTTACGACCTCGATGTTGGATCAGGACATCCTAGTGGTGTAGCCGCTACTAAGGGTTCGTTTGTTCAACGATTAATAGTCCTACGTGATCTGAGTTCAGACCGGAGTAATCCAGGTCGGTTTCTATCTATGACCAACTCTTTCTAGTACGAAAGGACCGAAAGAATAGGACCAATGCTACAAGTAAGTCCTCGCTTAAAGCAGTGAACTCAACTAAACTGCCAAAAGCCAAAACACACTACCCAATCCTAGAAAAGGATCGCTAGCGTGGCAGAGCTTGGTAAATGCAAAAGGCTTAAGCCCTTTCCCCAGAGGTTCAAATCCTCTCCCTAGCTTCCTTCCACATGACCCTTTACCCAACTTTAACCCACCTCACAATATCCCTATCCTATGCTGTACCCATTCTTATCGCCGTAGCCTTCCTAACCTTAGTGGAACGAAAAATTCTAAGCTACATACAAGCTCGCAAAGGACCAAACATTGTAGGACCATACGGCCTCCTACAACCCATTGCAGACGGTGTAAAACTATTTATTAAAGAACCAATCCGCCCTTCCACTTCATCCCCCTCCCTATTCATTGCAACACCTATCCTAGCCCTACTTCTAGCAATTACAATCTGAACTCCACTCCCCCTCCCATTCTCACTGACCGATTTAAACTTAGGAATATTATTTATACTAGCCCTATCAAGCCTAGCAGTTTACTCAATCCTATGATCTGGATGGGCCTCCAACTCTAAATACGCCCTAATCGGCGCATTACGAGCAGTCGCACAAACCATTTCATATGAAGTAACACTAGCTATTATCCTCCTATCTATCATCATTTTAAGCGGTAATTACACCCTCCACACTCTCACCACAACTCAAGAACCCCTATACCTCATTTTTTCATCCTGACCCCTAGCAATAATATGATATATCTCTACACTCGCTGAAACAAACCGAGCACCATTTGACCTAACAGAAGGAGAATCAGAACTAGTATCTGGATTCAACGTAGAATACTCCGCAGGACCATTCGCCCTATTCTTCCTAGCTGAATATGCAAACATTATACTTATAAATGCTAAAATGCATACTCACAACCATCCTATTCCTCTAAACCCAAGCTCATTAAACCTATCTCAAGAACTCTTCCCCCTAATTCTAGCGATTAAAACTCTCCTCCTCTCCGCCGGATTCCTATGAATCCGTGCCTCATATCCTCGATTCCGCTACGACCAACTTATACACCTTCTCTGAAAAAATTTCTTACCCCTAACATTATCCCTATGCCTCTGACATACAAGCCTACCAGTCTGCTATGCAGGCCTACCCCCATACTTATAACCCAAAGGAAATGTGCCTGAACTACAAGGGTCACTATGATAAAGTGAACATAGAGGTACACCAACCCTCTCATTTCCTAAAATATTAGAAAAGTAGGAATTGAACCTACACAGAAGGAATCAAAACCCTCCATACTTCCCTTATATTATTTTCTACTCACAGTAAGGTCAGCTAACAAAGCTATCGGGCCCATACCCCGAAAATGATGGTTTAACCCCTTCCCTCACTAATTAATCCCCAAGCTAAACTAATTTCCATCTTAAGTCTCCTCCTAGGAACTACAATCACCATCTCAAGTAACCACTGAGCAATAGCATGAACAGGTCTAGAAATCAACACTCTAGCCATCCTCCCACTAATTTCAAAACCACACCACCCCCGAGCTATTGAAGCTGCAACCAAATACTTCCTAGTCCAAGCAGCAGCATCTACCCTACTCTTATTCTCCTGTACTACCAATGCACTATTTACTGGACAATGAGACATTACACAACTCACCCACCCCATTTCATGTCTTCTTCTGACAACAGCCATTTCAACAAAACTAGGTCTAGTCCCATTTCACTTCTGATTCCCAGAAGTCCTCCAAGGTTCATCCTTAACAACCGGTCTACTACTAGCAACAGCCATAAAATTTCCCCCTATTACACTATTCCTACTGACATCCAACTCCCTCAACTATACACTACTAACCACTATAGCCATTGCCTCAGCTGCTCTAGGAGGATGAGCTGGCCTAAACCAAACCCAAACCCGAAAAATCCTAGCCTTCTCATCAATTTCCCACCTAGGCTGAATAGTCATTATTATTATCTACAATCATAAACTCACCCTAATCACCTTCTACCTATACTGTATAATAACTGCCGCTATCTTCCTCACCCTCAAAACAACCAAAACCCTAAAACTATCCTCAATAATAACCACATGAACAAAAATCCCATCACTAAATGCAATCTTAATATTAACACTCCTATCCTTAGCAGGACTACCCCCACTAACCGGATTCCTACCTAAATGACTCATTATCCAAGAACTAACCAAACAAGGAATAACATCAACAGCAACAATTATTGCCCTCCTATCCCTGCTTGGCCTCTTCTTCTATCTCCGTCTAGCCTACTGTGCAACAATCACATTACCCCCAAATTCTGCTAACTACATAAAACAATGGCAAACTAACAAATCCGTAAATACCCTCACCACAACCTTCATTACCCTATCCACAATTACCCTTCTACCACTCTCACCTATGATCTTCACAATCTTCTAGAAACTTAGGATCACCTTAAACCGAAGGCCTTCAAAGCCTTAAACAAGAGTTAAACCCTCTTAGTTTCTGCTAAGATTCGCAGGACATTAACCTGCATCCTTTGAATGCAACTCAAATACTTTAATTAAGCTAGAACCTTCCCCCTAGGCAGATGGGCTTCGATCCCATAACATTCTAGTTAACAGCTAAATGCCCAAACCAGCAGGCTTCTGCCTAAAGACTCTGGTACATATTTAATGTACATCACTGAGCTTGCAACTCAGCATGAACTTCACCACAGAGCCGATAAGAAGAGGAATTGAACCCCTGTAAAAAGGTCTACAGCCTAACGCTTAAACACTCAGCCATCTTACCTGTGACTTTCATTAACCGATGATTATTCTCTACCAACCACAAAGACATTGGCACTCTTTACCTAATCTTTGGAGCATGAGCCGGCATAATTGGCACCGCCCTAAGCCTCCTAATCCGAGCCGAACTTGGGCAACCAGGCACCCTCCTGGGCGACGACCAAATTTACAACGTTATCGTCACTGCCCATGCTTTCGTAATAATTTTCTTTATAGTTATACCCATTATAATCGGAGGATTTGGCAACTGACTAGTTCCACTAATAATTGGAGCCCCCGATATAGCATTTCCTCGAATAAACAACATAAGCTTCTGACTTCTTCCCCCATCCTTCCTACTTCTTCTAGCTTCCTCCACAGTAGAAGCAGGTGCAGGAACAGGATGAACAGTATACCCACCCCTAGCAGGTAATCTAGCCCACGCAGGAGCCTCAGTAGACCTAGCTATTTTTTCCCTTCACCTAGCCGGTGTATCTTCCATCCTAGGGGCCATCAACTTTATTACAACTGCAATCAACATAAAACCACCAGCTCTATCACAATATCAAACCCCCTTATTCGTCTGATCCGTCCTTATCACTGCTGTTCTTCTTCTTCTCTCCTTACCTGTTCTAGCTGCCGGCATCACAATATTACTCACAGATCGTAACCTAAATACCACATTCTTTGACCCAGCCGGAGGCGGAGACCCCATCCTATACCAACACTTATTCTGATTCTTCGGCCACCCAGAAGTCTACATCTTAATCCTACCAGGATTCGGAATTATCTCACACGTAGTAGCATACTATGCCGGCAAAAAAGAACCCTTCGGTTATATAGGAATAGTATGAGCAATACTTTCAATTGGATTCCTAGGCTTCATTGTCTGAGCCCACCACATATTTACAGTAGGAATGGACGTAGACACCCGAGCATACTTTACATCTGCTACTATAATCATTGCAATTCCTACAGGTATTAAAGTCTTTAGCTGACTAGCCACACTACATGGTGGAACTATCAAATGAGATCCTCCCATGCTCTGAGCCCTAGGCTTCATCTTCCTATTCACTATTGGAGGCCTAACAGGAATCGTCCTAGCTAATTCTTCCCTAGATATTGCCCTTCACGACACCTACTATGTAGTAGCTCACTTCCACTATGTACTGTCTATAGGAGCAGTATTTGCCATTCTAGCAGGATTTACACATTGATTTCCTTTATTCACTGGCTATACCCTCCACTCATCATGAGCTAAAGCACACTTTGGAGTAATATTTGCTGGAGTTAACCTCACTTTCTTCCCCCAACACTTCCTAGGCCTAGCTGGTATACCACGACGATACTCAGACTACCCAGACGCCTACACTCTATGAAACGCCTTATCCTCCATTGGCTCCCTTATTTCCATAACCGCCGTAATCATACTTATATTCCTTATTTGAGAAGCCTTCGCATCCAAACGTAAAGTTCTACAGCCAGAACTAATTAACACTAACATTGAATGAATCCATGGCTGCCCACCTCCCTACCACACCTTTGAAGAACCAGCATACGTACAAGTACAAGAAAGGAAGGAATCGAACCCTCACAAGCTGGTTTCAAGCCAACCGCATCAAACCACTTATGCTTCTTTCTTATGGGTTGTTAGTAAAACAATTACATAACCTTGTCAAGGCTAAATCGCAGGTGAAATCCCTGCACACCCCATCATCTCACATGGCTAACCACTCACAATTTGGTTTTCAAGACGCTTCATCACCTATCATAGAAGAACTCGTAGAATTTCATGACCATGCCCTAATAGTTGCCCTAGCTATTTGCAGCCTAGTTCTCTACCTTTTAGCATTAATGCTAATAGAAAAATTATCATCCAACACTGTCGACGCCCAAGAAGTAGAGCTTGTCTGAACAATTCTCCCCGCTATTGTCCTAATTATACTAGCTCTCCCATCCCTTCAAATCCTCTACATAATAGATGAGATCGATGAACCCGACCTAACTTTAAAAGCTATTGGTCACCAATGATACTGAACCTACGAATATACAGATTTTAAAGACCTAACATTTGATTCCTACATAATCCCAACATCAGACCTACCACTCGGTAACTTCCGCCTGCTAGAAGTTGACCACCGAATTGTTATCCCAATAGAATCTCCAATCCGAGTCATTGTAACCGCCGACGACGTCCTTCACTCTTGAGCTGTTCCAAGTCTTGGTGTAAAAACCGATGCAATCCCAGGACGACTAAACCAAACTTCATTCATCGCCACCCGACCTGGAATCTTTTACGGCCAATGCTCAGAAATCTGCGGAGCTAACCACAGTTTTATACCAATCGTAGTAGAATCTGCCCCCCTAAACCACTTCGAAAACTGATCATCCCTCCTATCATCCTAATCATTAAGAAGCTATGAACCAGCACTAGCCTTTTAAGCTAGAGAAAGAGGATAATACCTCCTCCTTAATGATATGCCACAACTGAACCCTAATCCATGGTTCTTTATTATACTAGCATCCTGACTAACCTTCTCATTTATCCTACAACCCAAACTCTTAACATTCATCTCTACCAACCTCCCTTCAGATAAAACCACTACCACCCCAAAAACCTCCCCCTGAAACTGACCATGAACTTAAGCTTCTTCGACCAATTTATAAGCCCATCCCTACTAGGAATCCCACTAACTCTCCTCATTTCATTACTATTTCCAATACTTCTATTCCCTTCACCTAGCAACCGATGAATTTCCAACCGTTATATAACCCTACAACTATGATTTCTTCACCTTACAACAAAACAACTATTAACCCCACTAAACAAGAAAGGCCACAAATGAGCCCTTATTCTAACATCCCTAATAACCTTCCTACTCACAATTAATCTCCTAGGCCTATTACCCTACACCTTTACACCCACCACCCAACTATCAATGAACATAGCCTTAGCATTCCCCCTCTGACTAGCTACCCTACTCACAGGTCTTCGAAACCAACCCACTATCTCATTAGGCCACCTCCTTCCAGAAGGTACTCCTACCCCCCTAATTCCCGCCCTAATCCTTATCGAAACAACAAGCTTACTCATTCGTCCATTGGCATTAGGAGTACGCTTAACAGCCAACCTAACTGCAGGACACCTACTCATCCAACTAATCTCAACTGCTACCACAGCCCTCCTCCCAATCATACCAGCAGTGTCCTTCCTAACTGTCACCATCCTCCTTTTACTTACTATCCTAGAAGTAGCAGTAGCCATAATCCAAGCCTATGTATTTGTCCTCCTACTAAGCCTCTATCTTCAAGAAAATATCTAACACCCTAATGGCCCACCAAGCACATTCCTTTCACTTAGTAGACCCTAGCCCTTGACCAATTTTCGGAGCAGCCGCTGCCCTACTCACAACCTCAGGACTCGCCATATGATTTCACTACAACTCTACCAACCTCCTTACCATCGGACTACTCTCTATACTGCTAGTCATATTACAATGATGACGAGACATTGTACGAGAAAGCACATTCCAAGGTCATCACACACCACTAGTCCAAAAAGGACTACGCTACGGAATAATCCTATTTATCACATCCGAAGCATTCTTCTTCCTAGGATTCTTTTGAGCATTTTTCCACTCCAGCCTCGCACCTACTCCAGAGCTAGGCGCCCAATGACCCCCTATAGGAATTAAACCTCTAAACCCCATAGAAGTACCTCTACTAAACACTGCCATCTTACTAGCATCAGGCGTCACTGTCACATGAGCACATCACAGCATTACAGAAGGCAATCGAAAACAAGCAATCCAAGCCCTACTCATAACAGTACTCCTAGGATTTTACTTCACAGCTCTACAAGCCATAGAATATTACGAAGCCTCATTCTCTATCGCAGATGGAGTCTACGGATCAACCTTCTTCGTAGCCACAGGATTCCACGGCCTTCATGTCATCATCGGATCCTCCTTCCTCCTTGTTTGCCTTCTCCGATCTCTGATCAAATTCCATTTTACATCAAATCACCATTTCGGCTTCGAAGCAGCAGCCTGATACTGACATTTTGTTGACGTTATCTGACTTTTCCTCTACATAACCATCTACTGATGAGGATCTTGCTCTTCTAGTATATCCATTACAATTGACTTCCAATCTCTAGAATCTGGCTCAAACCCAGAGAAGAGCAATCAACATAATCTCATTTATATTAATCTTGTCCATATCCCTAAGTATTATCCTAACCATATTAAATTTCTGACTAGCACAAACAAACCCAGATTCAGAAAAACTCTCCCCATATGAATGCGGATTTGACCCACTAGGATCTGCTCGACTCCCATTCTCAATCCGATTTTTTCTAGTCGCAATCCTATTCCTTCTCTTCGACCTAGAAATTGCTCTCTTACTCCCCCTCCCATGAGCCACCCAACTCCAATCACCCCTATCCACCCTCACCTGAGCCTCCACTATCATTATTTTATTAACACTAGGACTAATCTACGAATGAGCTCAAGGAGGATTAGAATGAGCAGAATAACCCCTCCTACATCCAAGAAAGTTAGTCTAATAAAGACAGTTGATTTCGACTCAACAAATCATAGTCCTCACCTATGACTTTCTTAATGACCTTCCTACATTTAAGCCTCTACTCAACCTTTACCCTAAGCAGCCTAGGATTAGCTTTCCACCGAACTCACCTAATTTCCGCCCTACTCTGCCTAGAAAGTATAATATTATCAATATATATCACCCTATCAATATGACCAGCCCAAACCCAAACAACATCTCCAACCCTAATACCTATCCTCATACTAGCATTCTCCGCCTGTGAAGCAGGCACCGGCCTTGCAATCTTAGTCGCCTCCACCCGAACTCACGGCTCAGACCATCTTCACAATTTAAACCTCCTACAATGCTAAAAATCATAATCCCAACAATTATACTCCTTCCAACAGCCCTACTATCCCCCACAAAATACTTATGAACAAACATTACCTTTCACAGCCTACTAATCGCAACCATTAGCCTACAATGACTTACCCCAACCTACTTCCCTACAAAAAATCTAAGCCAATGAACAGGTATTGACCCAATCTCATCTCCCCTACTAGTACTAGCTTGTTGACTACTACCCCTTATACTTATCGCCAGCCAAAACCACACCCAACAAGAACCTCCCTCACGAAAACAAATCTTTATTGTAACCATAATCCTTACACAACCATTCATTCTCCTAGCATTTTCAGCCCTAGAACTGATACTATTTTATATTACATTCGAAGCCACCCTAATCCCAACACTAATCCTAGTCACACGCTGAGGTAGTCAACCAGAACGATTAAGCGCTGGAATCTACTTGCTATTTTATACCCTAATCAGCTCACTCCCCCTGCTAGTTGTGATCCTATATCTTCATACCCAAACAGGTACCCTAAACCTAACATTAATAAAACTCTTACACCCATCACTCACCAACTCATGAACCGGACTCATATCAAGCCTAGCTCTTCTCCTAGCCTTTATAGTAAAAGCCCCACTCTATGGCCTACACCTATGACTCCCCAAAGCCCACGTAGAAGCACCAATCGCAGGATCCATACTACTCGCTGCCCTCCTCCTCAAACTAGGAGGCTATGGAATTATACGAACCTCAATATTTATAGACTCAATCTCTTCCCTCATACACTACCCCTTCCTCACCCTAGCACTATGAGGAGCACTAATAACCAGCTCAATCTGCCTTCGCCAAATCGACCTAAAATCCATAATCGCATACTCATCTGTAAGTCATATAGGACTTGTCATTGCCGCAGCCATAATCCAAACCCAATGATCATTCTCAGGAGCAATAATCCTAATAATCTCCCATGGCCTAACCTCTTCCATGCTATTCTGCTTAGCTAACACAAACTATGAACGAACCCACAGTCGAATTCTACTCCTAACACGAGGCCTACAACCACTCCTCCCACTTATGGCTACCTGATGACTTCTAGCTAATCTCACAAACATAGCCCTTCCCCCAACTACCAACCTAATAGCAGAACTAACAATTATAACCGCCCTCTTCAACTGATCAACCTTTACCATTATCCTAACCGGAACTGCCACCCTACTAACTGCATCCTATACCCTATACATACTCCTAATAACCCAACGAGGAACCCCACCCTCCTACATCACATCCATCCAAAATTCTAACACACGAGAACACATTCTAATGACCCTCCACATCATACCCTCACTCCTCTTAATTTTAAAACCTGAACTAATCTCAGGAATTCCCTCATGCAAGCATAGTTTCAAACCAAACATTAGACTGTGATCCTAAAAATAGAAGTTAAACCCTTCTTGCCTGCCGAGGGGGGTTCAACCAACAAGAACTGCTAACTCTTGTATCTGAGTCTAAAACCTCAGCTCCCTTGCTTTCAAAGGATAACAGTAATCCACTGGTCTTAGGAGCCACTTATCTTGGTGCAAATCCAAGTGAAAGCAGTGGACCTCCCATTAATCCTCAACATCTTCCTTATCCTAACCCTAACAATTCTTTTTACCCCCATTGCCCTACCCCTACTAATTAAAAACTACCAAAACTCCCCCTATTCAATCACACAAGCCGTAAAAATTTCCTTCATCACCAGCCTAATCCCAATAACCATCTACATATACTCAGGAATAGAAAACATCTCCCTCCACTGAGAATGAAAATTTATCATAAACTTCAAAATCCCCTTATCCTTTAAAATAGACCAATACTCACTTATATTCTTCCCTATCGCACTATTCGTAACCTGATCAATCTTACAATTCGCATCATGATATATAGCATCAGAACCTCAAATCACAAAATTTTTCTACTTCCTACTGACCTTTCTAATCGCCATACTAACACTGACAATCGCCAACAACATGTTCCTCCTATTCATTGGCTGAGAAGGAGTTGGAATCATATCTTTTTTATTAATTGGATGATGACATGGACGAGCAGAAGCCAATACCGCTGCACTCCAAGCTGTACTTTACAATCGCATTGGAGACATCGGATTCATTTTATGTATAGCATGACTAGCCTCCACAACCAATTCATGAGAGATCCAACTGTACTCCTCCCAAAATCAAACTCCCCTACTTCCCCTCCTAGGCTTAATCTTAGCCGCCACCGGAAAGTCCGCTCAATTCGGCCTTCACCCATGACTGCCAGCCGCTATAGAAGGCCCAACCCCAGTCTCCGCCCTTCTCCACTCAAGCACTATAGTAGTAGCCGGAATCTTCCTACTAATTCGTACCCATCCAATACTTCACACTAACCAAACTGCCCTCACTATCTGTCTTTGCTTAGGCGCCCTATCAACACTTTTCGCCGCCATATGCGCCCTTACCCAAAATGATATCAAGAAAATCATTGCTTTCTCTACATCTAGCCAACTAGGCCTAATAATGGTAACAATCGGACTAAACCTCCCCCAACTAGCATTCCTACATATCTCAACCCATGCATTCTTCAAAGCAATATTATTCCTTTGCTCAGGATCTATTATCCATAATTTAAACGGAGAACAAGACATTCGAAAAATAGGAGGCCTCCAAAAAATATTACCAACAACTACTTCCTGCCTAACCATCGGCAATCTAGCCCTAATAGGCACCCCATTCCTAGCCGGATTTTATTCTAAAGACCTCATTATTGAGAGCATAAATACATCCTATCTAAATGCCTGAGCACTTCTAATAACACTCTTAGCCACCTCATTCACCGCAACTTACAGCCTACGCATAACTCTACTAGTTCAAACAGGCTTCACTCGTACAACCTCTATCTCCCCAATTAATGAAAACAACCCAACAATTGTTAACCCCATTACACGCCTCGCCCTAGGAAGCATTATAGCCGGTCTACTAATTACCTCTTACATTCCTCCTACAAAAACACCACCCATAACTATACCACTACTCACAAAAACCACTGCTATCATCGTTACAATCATGGGCATCGCCATTGCATTAGAAGTATCAAAAATAACCCACATATTCATTAAACCCAAACAAAATACTCTCCTAAATTTTTCAACATCCCTAGGCTACTTTAACCCCCTAATCCATCGCCTCAGCTCAACAAAACTTCTAAACAATGGACAAAAAATTGCCTCCCACCTAATCGACCTATCATGACTTAAAAAAATAGGCCCCGAAGGACTAGCATCCATACAACTCAAAGCAACCAAAATTTCAACAACCCTCCATACCGGCTTAATTAAAACATACCTAGCAACCTTCGCTCTATCTATCTTAATTATCCTCATATCATCCACCCACAGACTTAAAAATTAATGGCACCCAACATCCGAAAACACCACCCTATCCTAAAAATAATTAACAACTCACTAATTGATCTACCAACCCCATCCAACATCTCAGCTTGATGAAACTTCGGATCCCTCCTAGGCATCTGCCTTATAACACAAATCATTACAGGTCTCCTAATAGCAATGCACTACACAGCAGATACTACCCTAGCCTTCACATCCGTAGCCCACACATGCCGAAACGTCCAATTCGGCTGACTAATCCGTAACCTCCATGCAAACGGAGCTTCAATATTCTTCATCTGCATCTACCTCCACATTGGACGAGGTTTTTACTACGGTTCCTATCTCTTCAAAGAAACCTGAAATACTGGTATTATCCTTCTCCTAACCCTCATAGCAACAGCCTTTGTCGGTTACGTTCTACCATGAGGCCAAATATCATTTTGAGGCGCTACAGTCATCACTAATCTATTCTCAGCCATTCCCTACATTGGACAAACACTTGTAGAATGAGCATGAGGGGGATTTTCAGTAGACAACCCTACGCTAACCCGATTCTTCGCCCTACACTTCCTCCTACCATTTATCATTGCAGGCCTTACATTCATCCATCTAACCTTCCTACATGAAACCGGCTCAAACAACCCCCTAGGAATCTCATCCAACTGCGATAAAATTCCATTCCATCCATACTTTTCTATCAAAGACATCCTAGGCTTTATAGCCATACTAGTACCGTTAACCGCACTAGCTATATTCTCACCAAACCTCTTAGGCGACCCAGAAAATTTCACACCCGCAAACCCACTAGTAACCCCTCCTCATATCAAACCAGAATGATACTTCCTATTCGCATACGCTATCCTACGATCAATCCCAAACAAGCTAGGCGGAGTCCTAGCTCTCGCTGCATCAGTCCTAATCCTATTCCTAGTCCCATTTCTCCATAAATCAAAACAACGGACAATAACTTTTCGCCCCCTGTCCCAACTCTTATTCTGAATCCTAGTAACCAACCTCTTCATCCTTACATGAGTAGGAAGTCAGCCAGTTGAACACCCCTTTATTATCATCGGACAATTAGCCTCACTCGCCTATTTTATGACACTCCTTATCCTATTCCCAATTGTCGGAGCCTTAGAAAACAAAATACTCAATCTTTAAACACTCTAATAGTTTATTCAAAACACTGGTCTTGTAAACCAGAAACTGAAGGCTTACCACCTTCTTAGAGTTTATCCCAAGAATACATTGACTTTTAAGGGAGGCCCCCCCCCCTCCCCCCCATTTTCACAGGGTATGTATTACTTCGCATTACATTATATACCACATCAGACATGAACTCCATGTAGTAATTTTTCACATAATATGAATGACAGAATTACATAAATTTTCATGCTTAAGGCCATAACGACGTCACCAAGACATTTCAAGATCTAGGCACATTTCTACCACAGGGAATAATTATGTCATGGTTTAGGAGTAAATTCACTAGATCGGACTAAAACCTTAACCTGTTAGCTTATACATTAATGGATTTCCCGGATACGGATATCGCCCAGTACACTATACCATGTTCTAGGACTATTCATCTAATTAATCTTCCTCGTAATGCCCTCAAGAGGCGCTGGGTTATTTATTAATCGTACCTCTCACGAGAACCGCGCTACCCGGCGTCAGTTATGCATATCACGACCAGCTTCAGGCCCATACTTTCCCCCTACACCCTAGCCCAACTTGCACTTTTGCGCCTCTGGTTCCTCGGTCAGGGCCATAACTTGTCTAATCCTTCGTTCTTGCCCTTCACAGAAACTAGTGGTTGGGTATGCGCGCGGTTCACTCTAGTTCGTAATCACGACATTTTCCCTTTTCCCGGCTTTTGGTTTTTTTTCTCTATAAGATCTCATTAAACTTCTCGACGCGGCGGGCACCCCCCGGTGTTGAACATGTCCATCTTGTGGCCCTCGAACGGTTTTGTCACCTTCAGGAGCGAATTAATGATACGGTTTCAAGGGTAATTCAGTCTAATAATGTAGCCCTGATGCACTTTCATGGTACATTTGGTTTGGTATTTACTCATCGTCTCTTAGCTAGGGGCAATTAAGTGAATGCTTGACAGGCATATTTTTGCCTTGAAAATTTCACAAAATTCACACAAAAATCATGCAAATTTCCACCCTTTTCTAGGGAGATACCATTAATAAATCACCAATTTTTTTCATTTTTTTTCATCACTTTGTTGTGACAAAAAATTTTCACTTAACAAACGTTTGTTTTTCCCTAAAAAACCGACTAAAAAAATTTTCATGTCAACTTTGTTTTTTTTTTGTTTTTTCATCACTAATCTTACTTTCAATTCCCCTGTATTTTCATCTACCAATCCTATCCATTTTTATCTTTCATCCACTCACCTAAACGAAACAAAACATAACTTCCAAACCCCACCAAAACCAACCAAATTTGTAAACACAAACCCAAACAAAACACATAACCATTAACCCCTCATCAACTCAGAAAAAAAGGAATCAAACCTTTATCACCAGCTCCCAAAGCTGGTATTTTAAATTAAACTATTTCCTGACCCAACCACCCCTAAACTGCTCGAATCGCCCCACGAGACAACCCTCGCACGAGCTCCAACACCACAAACAAAGTCAACAACAAACCTCACCCCGCAACCAAAAACTGCCCAACCCCCCAAGAATAAAACATAGCCGCACCACCAAAATCTAACCGAACCAAAGACGTTCCACCACTATCCACAGTATAAATTCCAATTCATCAACTCTCCGGTACCCCTCCAACAAACATACCTACAACCAAAACCGAAATCAATCCAACCACATACCCCAAAACACCTAAATCCCCTCAAGCCTCTGGAAACGGATCAGCTGCCAACGATACTGAATAAACAAAAACTACCAACATCCCTCCCAAATAAACCAGAAACAACACTAATGATACAAAAGACATACCCAAACTCACCAACCACCCACATCCTACAAAAGACGCTAACACCAATCCCACCACCCCATAATAAGGAGAAGGATTAGATGCAACCGCCAACCCTCCCAAAACAAAGCAGATACTTAAAAAAAACATAAAATATATCATATAAATTCTTACCCGGCCTTTATCCGAGACCTATGGCCTGAAAAACCATCGTTGTTTATTCAACTACAAGAACATATCTATACTATCTACCCACTCTATTTGCTTTAAATTCTAAACAATTACTCACAAATAAAAGCATCCATCCAACCT